CTTGCATAATATGGATTCCAAACATTCATGATCTGCATGTGAATGAGTCGAATTACTTATCCCTCGGTCTATTAGAGAACTATCTCTCCAGGGATTGTGAAAGATGTTCCACTGGAAAGATTCTTGTTATTGCTTCGACTCATATTCCCCAAAAAGTGGATCCCGCTCTAATAGCTCCGAAGAAATTCAATACATGCATTAAGATACGAAGGCTTCTTCTTCCACAACAACGAAAGCACTTTTTCATTCTTTCATATACTAGGGGATTTCACTTGGAAAAGAAGATGTTCCATACTAACGGATTCGGGTCCATAACCATGGGTTCCAATGCGCGAGATCTTGTAGCACTTATCAATGAGGCCCTATCAATTAGTATTACACAGAAGAAATCCATTATAGAAACTAATACAATTAGATCAGCTCTTCATAGAAAAACTTGGGATTTTCGATCCCAGATAAGATCGGTTCAGGATCATGGGATCCTTTTCTATCAGATAGGAAGGGCTGTTACACAAAATGTACTTCTAAGTAATTGCCCCATAGATCCTATATCTATCTATATGAAGAAGAAATCATGTAAGGGAGGGGATTCTTATTTGTACAAATGGTACTTCGAACTTGGAACGAGCATGAAGAAATTCACGATACTTCTTTATCTTTTGAGTTGTTCTGCCGGATCGGTCGCTCAAGATCTTTGGTCTTCATCCAGACACGATGAAAAAGATTGGATCACTTCTTATGGATTCGTTGAGAATGATTCTGATCTAGTTCATGGCCTATTACTATTATTACTATTAGAAGTAGAAGGCGCTCTGGCGGGATCCTCACGGACAGAAAAATATTGCAGTCAGTTTGATAATAATCGAGTGACATTACTTCTTCGGTCCGAACCAAGGAATCAGTTAGATATGATGCAAAATGGATCTTGTTCTATCGTTGATCAGAGATTTCTATATGAAAAATACGAATCGGAGTTTGAAGAAGGGGAAGGGGCCCTTGATCCGCAACAGATAGAGGAGGATTTCTTCAATCACATAGTTTGGGCTCCTAGAATATGGCGCCCTTGTGGCAATCTATTTGATTGTATCGAAAGGCCCACGGAATTGGGATTTCCCTATTGGACTGGGTCATTTCGGGGCAAATGGATCATTTATCATAAAGAGGATGAGCTTCAAGAGAATGATTCGGAGTTCTTGCAGAGTGGAACCATGCAGTACCAGACACGAGATAGATCTTCCAAAGAACAAGGCTTTTTTCGAACAAGCCAATTCATTTGGGACCCTGCGGATCCATTCTTTTCCCTATTCAAAGATCAGCCCTCTGTCTCTGTGTTTTCACGTCGAGAATTCTTTGCAGATGAAGAGATGTCAAAGGGGCTTATTGCTTCCCAAACAAATCCTCCTACATCTATATATAAACGCTGGTTCATCAAGAATACGCAAGAAAAGCACTTCGAATTGTTGATTCATCGCCAGAGATGGTTTAGAACCAATAGTTCATTATCTAATGGATCTTTCCGTTCTAATACTCTATCCGAGAGTTATCAGTATTTATCAAATCTGTTCCTATCTAACGGAACGCTATTGGATCAAATGACAAAGACATTGTTGAGAAAGAGATGGCTTTTCCCGGATGAAATGAAACATTTGATTCATGTAACAGGAGAAAGATTCCCCATTCCTTAGCCGTAAAGATATGTGCCCATGAAAAGGGGATGAAGTGGAACAGAATTGGCCGGATGGTAGAGTCGTGGAAACACTTGTTTCTTCCATCTTTTTGGCCTTAGCTCCATGGAACAATATGCTACTGCTGAAACATGGAAGAATTGAAATCTTAGATCACACTATGTGTGGATGATATGAACTGCCTAAACAAGAATTCTTGAACGGCGAAAGAGCCTATTACTCGCTACATCAAACAATTTCTACTAATGAAACCATGTAAATCCATCGGAAAATACGCATGTCCGCTGAAATGGTTGTTGCTATCTGCTCCAATAACGAATCATTGGTTTCATTGAATAACTAAAGAAGATAGATAGACCTTTCTCTTCGTCTCAGGTCGATGGATCTCCTCAATTGGAAGATCTCCCATATGGATAATACACATTCCAGTTGACCGAGCCTAATTCTAATTGCTTTGTTCCGAAGCAAAGATATCCACGGAGGCGGGTTCGTCCTATTCAGATATTCACGACCAAGAGGTACGATCCTCTTTCGGATAGGCCCTGAAAGGAGAAGGAAGGCTGGAATGCCAACAGACGTCTGTCTATTCTCTAATTCACCCGACCCGATAGTACCCATTTTGAGAACGTCCAGTGCCAAAGTCACTGAATGGGTAAGTCGCCAATCCCTAATGTAATGTACTTTCTTTGCTGGGTTACGGGTACTGGTGGGTATTTTACCAGAGGTTTCTATCAATCTACCTTGTGCGATTCCTGTTGAATCCTATACTCGGGAGGTGCGCGCAGGGCGGACGATTTCCAAACGGACTCCTATAG